AATGGAAAATAGGACTATTCGGTGATTCAAGAAGTGACTTTTCATTATTCCTAAATTCATACTAATGAAAATTGACTAAACAAATGTTCAACTTTATAACTAAGTATAATGATAATGTATTATCCAGTTAGTTACTTTTTTTATTACAAATAAAAATACAATTCTCCCATCAAATATGAATACTAGATTGGGGTTTTACAAAGCCCCTTATCGGATTTGAACCGATGACTTACGCCTTACCATGGCGTTACTCTACCACTGAGTTAAAAGGGCCTTTTTTATTTAATTCCGGAATTATTCACTATGTGGATAAAATATCTATATGTACATATATTATAAACATAAGTATATATGCATTAAGTACGTGCAGTAGCTACATAGTGTCTAGCGGCTCATTGTTGAATAATAAAAAAAATGGATTTACCTAGGAAGTCTAGGAGAAAATGTAATGAATTGTTTCAAGACCGACTCGAATTGCTTTTTTCTTTTATTGAATTGATCCCACCAGAACAAAATTCACTTGATTGATACATGTACATACACCTAGCAATTCAACATAAAATTCAAGATATTTCATCGAATCATGAAATGAAGAGATTCCACTTGTCTTCTGAACTAAATTCTTGGAGAAAAAATCCTCCTCTTCTACTAGATTTCTAATGTCGATTCTAATGAATAATTCGTCAATGACGAATAAAAAACAATTCTATGCAATTCTGGAAGGGGGAAAGATCCCTCGGATAGAATCATTCGATTATATTGACAATTTCAAAAAACTGATCATACTATGATCATAGTATGATGGCCGTTGGTCAAGCAGGCCCCCATCGTCTAGTGGTTTAGGACATCTCTCTTTCAAGGAGGCAGCGGGGATTCGAATTCCCCTGGGGGTAGGGTACTACGAAAGGAAGTTGATCATGGATTACCAATAAGTCGAAAATGGATTCTTCCTGGGTCGATGCCCGAGCGGTTAATGGGGACGGACTGTAAATTCGTTGGCAATATGTCTACGCTGGTTCAAATCCAGCTCGGCCCAATAATTCGCCAATCCGCCATGAGATGATATAACCCCCTTTGTACTTCAGAAATACCCGATCCGGAGATAAAAACAAATCAAATTTTCTGCTAGATCCCGTATTTCCCTGGGATTGTAGTTCAATTGGTCAGAGCACCGCCCTGTCAAGGCGGAAGCTGCGGGTTCGAGCCCCGTCAGTCCCGACGGATCCAATAAAATAAATATATCAAAAAATCTCTCCCTTTTTATGATTTATGAAGGGGACCGGGGGAAGAATTCCATTGTCAAAGCAAAAGGGAAATCCGTATTTCTTTTTTCATTTAGCTTTTATTGTTTGTTTGGGTTTGTAACTATGTGACGACTGTAAGTGGAAGAGCTATTTGATGAGACTTCATCAGATGATTGTACAATAAAATAAGGAACTAGATAGATTAGAGAGAAAAAAAGAACAGATAATAAAAAATGATAAATAAATAAAGGAATTTTGGATTAGGTCAGCAATCCAAGTTTGGGGCGGTATGGATAAAAGAACTTCCTATGTTATACTATTCAATTCTCGACGACGAATTGATTTGATAGTTCAGATATTGTTATTCATGATATTGATCTGATTCAAGATCATCGAGAGGTAATATTCATTCATTGAATTTACAGGCCAAAGATTTATCATCTCTATGGGATTAAATCCCGAGTTATTGCAAAGTAAAAAACCGATGAGATTATGGAAGTAAATATTCTTGCATTTATTGCTACTGCACTATTTATTCTAGTTCCTACCGCTTTTCTACTTATCATTTATGTAAAAACAGTCAGTCAAAACGATTAATTATTAACTAATTTGAATGAAACTTGACTTCTGAGTTCTTAGCCAAAATTGACGAAATAAAATGAAAAAGATTCCAATTTTATGTCTTAAATGAAATGAGTGGACTAGAATCGGCAGTATTCTAATAGATAGATAGTATGGTAGAAAGATTCATCTATTTCTTTCTACCATACTATTTATTAGTTAGATTGTTGTTATAAAGCTGCCCCCTGGAATAAAATAAAGATAGAGGCTGCATTTGATATGGATCTATATATCAATCTACAATATTATCTTGATATATGTGAATATCAATTCCATATATGGGATTGACATAGCATCCAATTCCAGTTATTTGCTATATCTATTTGTTCTGATCAATCTGAATTATTCCTATGTCTTATAGTTTGAATTACTATATTTTTGATTTCCAATATGAATCTCGGTATCTATTGAGAGAATCAAATCAATGAAGCAAAAGCGATAGATATAGGCATATTCAAAAAATCACGTAGTAATCTTTTTTTTTTAACATTCCCAAGAAGTAAACCATTGATAGTAGTTCCACGGGCATCGAAAAGGAAGAGTAAACCTCACTGATTTTTAACGCCTGAACCATGATATGAAATAAGTCGATAAAGTCTAAATCCAATTTCCAAAATTCGAAAGCGGTAAATGCG